ATTTGGCAAAGAAAAAATGAGTCGAATGCAGTATAGAATTAAGATAGATACAGATCAAACTAAAGATATTAAGCATAACAAATGTTGCATTCTTTGAGATAATTGTATTTTGATTGAGTTGTCGGTATAAGTTAAAAATGAAGAAAGAGAAAATAGCCCAAAAATACTTCTTTTTTTTGACTAACCCAATCAAAAATCCTTCCACTCTCAAACGAAAATAGAAGGAATCATACTTTCATACAATATCTTAATTGAATTATATGTAATGATCAATAAATTCAGTTTGATTTAACAACTAAACGTGTCAAATCTTAGCAACAATGTATCAGATTCCATGGATATGTGGGCGGGAATTGACGAACAATCAATACCTATATTAGTGTTTATTAGTGTTGAATCGAAATCGAAATGGGGCGTGGCCAAGTGGTAAGGCAACGGGTTTTGGTCCCGCGACTCGGAGGTTCGAATCCTTCCGTCCCAGAGTCGTCCAATCCTATTCGAAGATTTTTTTGTTCTAGATAATGTAAAAAAGAAATCTCTTTCGTTTATTTGTTTAAGAGTGTAATGTAATGTTTATTTACTAGTTCCCTGTTTCCGATTTATACTGATTCATAAAAGAAGAATATCTTTGACTTTCTTTCTCACAAACCGAACCGAGTACTGATGACATACAGATTCTATTTGTGATCGGGGTAGGAATCGAGATCAATGTATATTCAAAAAAGAAATGAGTTATTCACCGTATGCGCGTTTTATTCAACTTTATATTATAATATTATATTGAAGTTAGTTACTTAGAAAAAATTGACATCCTATACCCATATCCAGTTATTTGAATTCTTAATGCTCCTTCTTTTTTTTATTCTATTTCATAAATATTTTATGGAATTTGTGTAAAGATTCCTGAAAATAACCTAAAGTAGAAACAATGCCCATAATGTATTGAAATTGTTCTATTTCAATGACTGTGACATTTCTTGTTGGTGAAAAGATCTGTTATTCCTTATTCCAATTTTGATTTTATCAATGATTTTATCAATCAGATGAAAGAATAACGACCTAAACCTAACTTTTCTTATTATTTCTATTTATTATCCTTTATCTTTATTTTGAATTTATTGTGGATGAAAAAAAAAAAGAAATTCATTGTATTTTGGATCTATCTAACGGGGTGAAATTATTGATGATTCAATTCGAAAATCCATTCCTTTTAGGTTAAAATTTTCCTTATTTTTCTTTTCTTTTTATGAGAATTTGTGTCTCTTTAATCAACGAGCTATTCGCTAACATTTTTTAGTTTTCTGGTATTCGAAGAAGTGTGCAATTGGGGAATCAATACTTATCGAGTCACTTCTGCCCCTTTGCAAGCGGACTTGCTTTTTTTGTTAATTGAATAATGTATATTCACTCTGTTCGGGTATTGGAAATCTGATGAAATATCTTTCTTTACTTTAAGTAGATTTCTTTATCTGTATTATTGTATTTATTGTATTATTATTATGTATATATCCATTGAGCCAATGATTATTCATGATTCCATATTGAATCAATTCCATACCGGTTCCAAACTCGAGGAATGTTATGGTAAAACTTCGTTTAAAACGATGTGGTAGAAAGCAACGTGCGGCTTGAAGGACGTGATCGGTTGTGGATTCTTACATCCACCATTTATAGGAATTATGAGGTGCTCTTGGCTCGACATAGTTTGTTCTGTTCTACATGGAACCCTCATTTAGTTGGGTTGTGAGTTAAAGTAAATAGTACACGATGTAGCTCGAGCGGAAAGGATTCATTCATTTTTCAGAGGTAAGGATCTAGGGTTAATGTCAATCAATAAGTTGGAACAACTTCGTAAGCATATCTTCGATATATAAATTTGAAAGATTCAATTTGAACAAAACCCCTTCTTGGATTTGAAACTTTTGTTGGAATTGGAAAAACTATTTCGATAAAAAGTGTATCACACGGGAATCAAGCATTCACATGATTCTTCGATAGTCAATAAATTACAAAAGGTATGTTGCTGCCATTTTGAAATGATTCAGGATCACCGAAGTAATGTCTAAACCCAATGATTCAAAAAAAAGATAAACGATCCTGGAACAAGAAAACGCCAATTTAAATTGTTTCAATAATTTGAGCAGAAAAAAATAAAAATAAGGAATAAAAAAGCGGATTTTAAATGAAACAAAAATTGGTTAGAGAGAGCTCAATAAATAAAATGTCAAAGATTCCAGGTTTTCCTTTGAACTCTTTGAGTCTAACTTGAGTTATAAGTACGAATGTTTTTTTCTTTTCGGGTTTTTTGGTAAGGAAGAAAAAACGAACTAAATCATAGTTTAATTGATGATTGATTTTATAGATTTATTTGTCACTCTATTCTATATAGTATGATCGAAATTCGAATCATTCTTTCTCGAGCCGTACGAGGAGAAAGCCTCCTATACGTTTCTAAGGGGGGAATTTTTCATCTATCCCAATGAGCCATCTATCGAATCGTTGCAATTGATGTTCGATCCCGAAGAGAGGGAAGAGATCTTCAGAAAGTCGGTTTTTATGATCCGATAAAGAATCAAACTTATTCAAACGTTCCCGCCATTTTAAATTTCCTTGAAAAAGGCGCTCAACCCACGGGAACGGTTCATGATATTTTAAAGAAGGCAAAGATATTTAAGTAACTTCGCGTTAATTACACGAAATTAAATGCAACAATCAAGAAATAGAAAAAAAAAAAAAGAGGGAGCGGCCCTTTTGTAATTTTTTTCTTTTCTACACTTTTTTTATTCTCTATTTTTTATTCTCTATGTAGGTTTTCTATGAAGTGCTAATCTAACACAAGTCTTTTTTTTTTTTTATTTTTTTTGTTTTCTTAATGCTCATATTGACAATAGTGTATTGAGCAAATATAATTGATCGTGGATAAATAGATCTATTTATCCACGTCCTATAAGTTTTGTTACTTTACTTCATGTAAATGATAGGTTTCTTGGATTCAATTGACACAATACAAAAAGTCTCTTCTGAATGAAAAAACTTGGATCTATTTATCTTATCTGAGAATTTTTTCTATTTTTATTTTCATATTCATAATGGAATCTAAAAAAAAATATTTTTGATGGGGTTGTCCAATTTCTTTTTATAATTCCGATCATATCTATTCTAATTCAAATTTTGGGTTGCTAACTCAACGGTAGAGTACTCGGCTTTTAAGTGCGGCTAGAATCTTTTACACATTTGGATGAAGCAACGGATTCGTCCATACCGTTGGTAGAGTTTGTAAGATCACGACTGATCCTGAGAGGGAACGAATGGAAAAAACAGCATGTCGTATATAATGAATAACTCTAAGAGAAAAATATGAAATCCTTACTTAACTTACGGAATCGGTATAAAATAAATATTCTATTCTTTTGATTCTTAGAGTTTTAATTCTTAAGAGCGGTACAAAAAAATTCATGGTTGGATCGAGTGAATAAATGGATAGAGCCGAAAAGCTCAAATTAAATTCTAGGGAAACAAAAAAAGCAACGAGCTTCTGTTCTTAATTCGAATAATTACCCGATCTAATTATACGTTAGAAATATATTAGTTCCAGGTGCGGAAAAAGGTTTTTTATTTCATAACCTTACTTAAAAAAAGTGGAGAATCCACTTTTTTCCGAATCCTAACTATTAACTATATCCCTGAGTGGAGACGAATGTGTAAAAGAAACAGTATATTGAGAAACATAATTAAAAATTTTTTTTTCTAAAGTCAAAAGAGCGATCGGGTTGCAAAAATAAAGGATTTATAACCCCCTTGGTATCTTATAAAGAACAAAAACCAGTTGGGTGGAAAAAGATAGAATCTATTAATTAATCATCTCCAAGGTATCTATTCTTTTCTTAATAATATACCTTGTTTTAACTGTATCGTACTATGTATCATTTGATGGCCCAAGAAATTCTCAGTTTTGGTTCAAATCTAATTTTAAATGGAAGAATTACAAAGATATTTAAAAATGGATAGATCTCGAGAACGAGACTTCCTATATCCACTTCTCTTTCAGGAATATATTTATGCACTTGCTCATGATTTTGGGTTAACTAAATTGATTCCTTATGAGTCTATGCAAATTTTAAGCTATGACAAAAAATATAGTTCACTAATTGTTAAACGTTTAATTATTCGAATGTATCAACAGAAGCATTTGATTATTTTGGATAATGATTCGAATCAAAAAAAATTTCTTGAGCATAATAAAAATTTGTATTCTCAAATGCTATCAGAGGGGTTTGCTGTCATTGTGGAAATTCCATTTGCATTGCGATTAGTATCCTCCTACCAAGGTAAAAAAATGGAAAAATCGATTAATTTACGATCCATTCATTCTACATTTCCCTTTTTAGAGGATAAATTTGTACATTTAAATCATGTATTAAATATAATAATACCCTATCCGATCCATTTGGAACTCTTGGTTCAAAACCTTCGTTGTTGGATACAAGATGCCTCCTTTTTGCACTTATTGAGATTCTTTCTTTATGAGTATCATAATTGGAATAGTCTTACTACTCAAAAAACGAAACAGAATCTTTTTTTTTTTAAAGAGAATCGAAGATTCTTTTTGTTCTTTTTTAATTTTCATGTATATGAATCGGAATCCATATTTCTTTTTCTACGTAAAAAATCTTATCATTTACGATCAACATCTTCTATAGCTTTTCTTGATCGAACACATTTTTATGGAAAAATAGAACATTTTCAAGTCGTTTTTCGTAATGATTTTCATACCATCCTATGGTTGTTCAAGGATCCTTTCATGCACTATTTCCGATATCAAGGAAAATCAATTATGTCTTCAAAAGGAACTCCTCTTCTGATGAAGAAATGGAAAAATTACCTTGTAAACTTATGGGAATGTCATTTTCATTTTTGGTCTCAGCCAGATAGGCTTCATATAAACCAATTATCCAATCATTTTCTCGATTTTTTGGGTTATCTTTCAAGTGTACGACCAA